ATAGAAGAAATAAGTGAAATAGAAGAAATAAGTGAAATAGAAGAAATAAGTGAAATGGTTTCTCAATGGTCATACAAATTGGACGACGCCGAGGATTTGGAGGAGCAGGCGGAAGCGGAAGCGAAAGCGAAAGCGAAAGCGGAAGAGGAAGAGGAAGAGGAAGAGGAAGAGGAAGATAAAGATAAAGATAAAAAAAAGGAAGAGGAAGATCCTGATATTCGCCCAAGAAAAGCCAAACGTGTGGTAATTTTTAATAATAAGGATCTAAAGGCCAATTCTGATACTACTAATACTACTACTAGTGAGAAGAAGAATGCCCAAGAAAAAAAAGATGAAGAAGACGAGGAAGAACTGGCTTTGATACGTTACTCTCAACAATCAGATTTTAGTCGGGATCTCATAAAAGGATCCGTGCGTGCTCAAAGACGCAAAATAGTTATTTCTGAAATGTTTCAAGCAAATGTGCATTCCCCACTTTTTTTGGATCGAATAGACAAAACATTTTTTGTTTCTCCTTTTGATATTTCTAAAATTACAAATATAATTTTTAGGAACTGGGTTGGTAGAGAATCAGAATTTCAAATTTCTGATTTTGAGGAGGAAAAAGCAAACGAAAAAGACGAAAAAGACAAAAAAGACAAAAAAGACAAAAAAGACAAAAAAGACAAAAAAGACAAAAAAGACAAAAAAGACAAAAAAGACAAAAAAGACAAAAAAAAGGAAGAAGAGGAAGAAGAAAAAGATCGCCGGAGAATAATATCCGAAACTTGGGATGCCCTTATGTTTACTCAAATAATAAGAGGGTCGATGTTAGTAACCCAATCTTTTCTTAGAAAAAACATCGTATTACCTTTATTGATAATAGCTAAAAATGTAGGCCGTATGTTATTATTCCAATTCCCCGAGTGGTACGAAGATTTTAAGGCATTGAATAAAGAAATGCATATTAACTGCACCTACAACGGTGTTCCATTATCAGAAACAGAATTTCCTAAAGATTGGTTAGCAGACGGGATTCAGATAAAGATTCTATATCCTTTCTGTTTGAAACCTTGGCGAGGAGCTAAAATGAAAGTACGGTCTGGTCATAGAGATTCAATGAAAGAAAAAAAAAACAAAAATTGTTTTTTAACAATATGGGGAAAGGAAGCGAAAGTTCCCTTTGGTTCTCCCCGAAAACGATTTTCTTTTTTTAAACCCATTTCTCAAGAAATCGACAAAACAATTAGAAAGGTTCAAAATCAATTTTCTATATTTATATTTATATTTCTAAGATTTTTAAAAGAAAGAATAAAATGGGCTTTACTAATTTCAAAAGTAATAAAAGTAATAATAAAAGTAATAAAAGTATGGATCATAAAAATAGCTCAAGTTAGAAAACGAATAATGAAAGAACTTGAAAAAATCACCCTAATTTTCTTATTTCTATTTATGAAGAGGAAAGTGAAAGTATATGAACCAAATAAAAATGGAAAAGATTTCCAAATCAATAATAAAATGAATAATGAATCGACCATTCAAATTCGATCCATGAATTGGACAAATTATTCACTCATGGATAAAAAAAGGAAAGACCTTTCTGATAGGATAATTACAATCAGGAATCAAATAGAACAAATTACAAAAGACAAGAAAAAAAGAGTTCAAACTTATGATGATAAAAGATTGGAATACCCAAAATATATTTGGCAGCTATTTAAAAGAAACAATATCCGATTAATACGAAAATTTCATTATTTTATTAAATTTTTCATTGAAAAAATATACATGGATATCTTCCTATGTACAATTAACATTCCAAGGATCCATGCACAACTTTTCTTTGAATCAAAAAAAAAAATTTTAAATAAATCCATTTACAACGATGAAATAAATCAAGAAGGAATTGATGAAACAATTCAAAATACAATGAACTTTATTTCGACTGTAAAAAAGTTAGTTTCTAATACGAATACTAATATTAGTGATAATAATTTCAATAGTTATTTTGACTTATCTTCCTTGTCACAAGCATATGTATTTTACAAATTTTCACAAACCCCATTATTTAACAAGTATAACTTGAGATCCGTACTTCAAGATCGGGGTACCTATCATTATCTTAGGGGAGAAATAAAGGATTATTGTATAAAACGAGGAATATTTGATTACAAATCAAGGCATAAGAAAATTAAAAAGTCTGGAATGAATGAATGGAAAAACTGGTTAAAGGGTCATGATCAATACAATTTATCCCCGGCCAAATGGTCTCAATTGGAACCAAAAAAATGGCGAAGTAGAGTCAGCCGTATGATTAAAAAGAAAGACTTAATGAAATTGGATTCAGATAAAAAAGAAAAAATTCATCATTACATGAAAAAAAATTATGATGCAGGGGATTCATTGACGAATCAAAATAAAAAAAACAAATTTAAAAAACATTACGGATATTATTTTTTTTCACATAAATATATGAATTATGGAGATAAGACGGACAAGAACTTATATATTTATGGATCAAAATTACAAGTAAATGGTCACCAAGAAATTCCTTATAATTTCAATACACGAAAACCCGACTTATTTTATGTATTGTTAAATATAGCAGTTGATGATTTTCTAAAAGAAAGATATATTATTGCTAAGGATAAAAATCTGGATAGAAAATATTTTAATTGTGGAATTTTCCATTTTTGTATTAGAAAGAATATCAATATTGAGACTTGGACCAATACTATTGAGACTTGGACCAATACGCATGTTGGCACTAAGATTAAGAAAAATACTAAGACTGAAACTCATAAGTATCACAAAATGAAAAAAAAAGATATTTCGATTCATGAAAAAATCAACCCACCCACACCCAATCAAAAAATAAACTTTTTTGATTGGATGGGAATGAATCAAGAAAGATTCTCTCGTAATCGGAACATATTAAATCGAACATTTTGGTTGTTTCCAGAATTTGTGCTACTTTTTGATACATATAAGATTAAACCATGGGTGATACCAATCAAATTACTTCTTTTAGATTTGTATGCAAATGAACATGGCAGCCACATATCATCCAATCAAAAAGAATATCTTGAATTAAAAAATTCCAACCAACAAAAAAACGAACAACAGAGCCAAATAGGTCTTGGCTCAGATCTACGAAAAAAAAAAGATGTGGAAAAACATGACGTGAAATCTGACGTTGAAAAAGAGGGAGAGACAAAAAAAGATGTGGAAAAACATGACGTGAAATCTGACGTTGAAAAAGAGGGAGAGACAAAAAAAGATGTGGAAAAACATGACGTGAAATCTGACGTTGAAAAAGAGGGAGAGACAAAAAAAGATGTGGAAAAACATGACGTGAAATCTGACGTTGAAAAAGAGGGAGAGACAAAAAAAGATGTGGAAAAACATGACGTGAAATCTGACGTTGAAAAAGAGGGAGAGACAAAAAAAGATGTGGAAAAACATGACGTGAAATCTGACGTTGAAAAAAAGGGAGAGAAGGAAATTCAAAAAGAAATGGATTTGTTCCTGAAACAATTTTTTTATTTTCAATTAAAATGGGTTGACCCCTTCAATCAATTAATGTTTAATAATCTTAAGGTGTATTGTTTCCTACTTAGACTGCCAGATATAAACAAAAAAATTTGTATATCCTCGGTTAAAAGAAGAGAGATGCATATGGATATGATATTGATGACGAATAAGGACGTTATTCCAGAATTACTAAAAAAAGGAATTTTTATTATCAAATCAATTCGTTTATTTATAGAATGGGATGAGCAATTTATTATCTATCAAACCATAAGTATTTCATTGGCGGATAAGAGTGAAAACCAAAATGAAACTAATGGAAAATGCATAAAAAAAAGAGATGTTGAGAAGAAGAATTTCGACAGATCCATTGCACAACATAGCAATATTCTTGTGAATAGAAAAAAAAAGAATTCGAATTTCCTTATTCCAGAAAATATTCTATCTACTAAACGTCGTAGAGAATTGCGAATTAGAATTCTTTTAAATTCCCGGAATTGGAATATTGTGGATATAAATCCAGTGTTTTTCAACGAAAACAAGATGAGAAACTGTGGACAATTTTTGAATGAAGACAGGTATCTTAATACAGATGTAAATAACATTAATATTAATACAGATGTAAATAACATTTTAAAATTCAAATTGCTTCTTTGGCCGAATTATCGATTAGAAGATTTAGCTTGTATGAATCGCTATTGGTTTAATACCAATAACGGCAGTCGTTTCAGTATGTTAAGGATACATATGTATCCACAATTTAGAATTAGTTAATGGTATATTGCTTGGATATCACATATTTGATAGATTCCGAAAGATGTACGCATAGGTTGCGTTACATTTTGGTACATGATACTAATTTAATGGCATATCAATTCAATTGGTTCTAGGAATAATAAATGGGCAGAATAGAATGTTCTTAGACACAAAGAAATAATTATCTTTCGTAAATGTATTTTCTCTCTTTCTATCCAAATCCCATTCGATTTTCAAAAAATCGAATGGGATTTGGATAGAATCAAAAAGTAGTATATGAATAAATCTACGCTTTTGCGTATACCAGATGAAAATGACTGGAATAATCATAATATAAATATAATAATTATTATTCCTGATCGGTAAAATCTATAAAATAAAAAGAAAGAAAACGGAAAAATATGTTATGGTAAAAAATTCATTCATCCCAGCTATTCAACAAGAAGAAAAAGAAGAAAACAACAAAGGGTCTGTTGAATTTCAAGTATTCAATTTCACCAATAAGATACGGAGACTTACTTCGCATTTGGAATTGCACAAAAAAGATTTTTTATCGCAAAGGGGTCTACGAAGAATTCTGGGAAAACGTCAACGGTTGCTGGCTTATTTGTCAAATAAAAATAGAGTACGTTATAAGAAATTAATTAGTCAGTTGGATATTCGGGAGTCTAAAATTTGAATATGAATATTCGTTTAAATTTTTTTTAGTTATTATATTAAAAATTTTTCTAAGCCTCGTTTTGAGCAATTCATGGAATACTGAATTAGGGAAGAAAGGATATGACTGTACCGGCCACAAGAAAAGATCTCATGATAGTCAATATGGGTCCTCACCACCCATCAATGCATGGTGTTCTTCGACTAATTGTTACTCTCGATGGTGAAGATGTTATTGACTGTGAACCCATATTGGGCTATTTACACAGAGGGATGGAGAAAATAGCGGAAAACCGAACAATTATACAATATTTGCCATATGTAACACGTTGGGATTATTTAGCTACTATGTTTACAGAAGCAATAACGGTAAATGCACCAGAACAGCTGGGAAATGTTCAAGTACCTCAAAGGGCCAGCTATATCAGAGTAATTATGTTAGAGCTGAGTCGTATAGCTTCTCATTTGTTATGGCTTGGACCTTTTATGGCGGATATCGGCGCACAGACTCCCTTTTTCTATATTTTTAGAGAGAGAGAATTGCTATATGATCTATTCGAAGCTGCCACAGGTATGCGAATGATGCATAATTATTTCCGTATCGGAGGAGTAGCTGCTGATCTACCTCATGGTTGGATAGATAAATGTTTGGATTTCTGCGATTATTTTTTAACAGAAGTTGTTGAATATCAAAAACTTATTACACGGAATCCCATTTTTTTGGAACGAGTTGAAGGAGTGGGCATTATTGGTGGAGAGGAAGCAATAAATTGGGGCTTATCAGGACCAATGTTAAGGGCTTCCGGGATCCAATGGGATCTTCGTAAAATTGATCATTATGAATGTTACAATGAATTAAATTGGGAAGTCCAATGGCAAAAAGAAGGAGATTCATTAGCTCGTTATTTAGTACGAATCGGTGAAATGAGGGAATCTATAAAAATTATTCAACAGGCTCTCGAAGGAATTCCCGGAGGACCCTATGAGAATTTAGAAGTTCGGCGCTTTAATAGTGCAAAAAATTCCGAATGGAATGATTTTGAATATAGATTCATTAGTAAAAAACCTTCACCCAATTTTGAATTGTCGAAACAAGAGCTTTATGTAAAAGTAGAAGCCCCAAAAGGGGAATTAGGAATTTATTTGATAGGGGATAATAGTGTTTTTCCCTGGAGATGGAAAATTCGTCCACCAGGTTTCATCAATTTGCAAATTCTTCCCCAGATAATTAAAAGAATGAAATTGGCTGATATCATGACGATACTGGGTAGTATAGATATCATTATGGGAGAAGTTGATCGTTGAAATGATAATTGGCGCGACAGAAGTACAAGCTATCAATTCTTTTTCTAAATCAGAATCGTTAAAAGAAATCTATGGATTCGGCTGGCTCTTTGTCCCCGTTTTGACCCTTATACTGGGAATTACTGTAGGGGTACTAGTAATTGTATGGTTAGAAAGAGAAATATCCGCAGCGATACAACAACGTATTGGACCTGAATATGCCGGCCCGTTGGGAATTCTTCAAGCTCTAGCAGACGGGACTAAACTACTTTTTAAAGAGGACCTCCTCCCATCTAGAGGAGATATTCGTTTGTTTAGTGTCGGACCGTCTATAGCAGTCATATCAATTTTACTAAGTTATTTAGTAATTCCTTTTGGGTATCGACTTGTTTTAGCCGATCTCAGTATAGGTGTTTCTTTATGGATCTCTATTTCAAGTATTGCTCCCATCGGGCTTCTTATATCAGGATATGGATCGAATAATAAATATTCCTTTTCAGGTGGTCTACGAGCTGCTGCTCAATCTATTAGTTATGAAATACCATTAACTCTATGTGTATTATCAATATCTCTACGTGTGATTCGTTGGAACATAAACTTTTACCTCTCCCAGAAATGAAATAAAGGAAAGAAGGTGAATGTATTGAATAGATATCTTCATTTTTTATTTTTTATTCATTCAATTCAGATCGATGAGTTAAACCAAATAGTTATATGAGTGAAAGAAAACAGCTTTTCAATTTGTAGTAAGAGGATAAAATCTCATTCCCTATATACAAGAAAAAAGTGACAGAAAACATAAGCAGTGAAAACTGTTTATCCCAAGATTTTTTGATTAGTCATCATATCTTGAAGCGGATGCAAAAGATCAACTGTATGGAGTTTCTATTACTGTACTTGTATATATTACCTTACCATAACCATAGCGGGGATCAATCAAAAATCAGTGAACAGTTAGGAACACCAAGATACACAAAGGATTAGTAATAGATAATGTAAGGTATAACAAAAATAGGTATTTTCACATAAAAACGAATCATAATAGGGGCTTTAAGTTTGTAGAAACGATCAAGCAGTACTTCCCCACGATTTCGATCTAGAGTATGCTCCTATTCACTGAATAAATAAATTACTATCAAGAACGAATTAATCCCTTTATTTATTTTAAAATAGTACTTTTTTTTTTTCTGAGAAAGAAGAACAGGAATAAAAGAAATAGAATGCAATAAATAATAGAATAAAAAAAAAGATCTTTATTTATTTTTTCCTCCATATATAGCCATACATGTGGAATTCTGATTATTTATGATTCATGAACTAGTGACTAATTCTTTCTATCTATTTCTTTTTATAACGAGTATTTTATTGAAGGATTCAATTATTACCAAAACCAAACAAAGATTCATTTAAATTATAAGGGATGAGATCAATTCGGAAGCACCTTTTTCTAGCCGACAGAATTACATGGGTCTAATTTTTTGGACTCTCCGATGTATTTTTATTGTATCCACTATCCACGGATACCTTACCGAACAGGTCCTTACATTTATTTGTGTCCATAGAGAAGCCGTATGAGGTAAAAATCTCATGTACGGTTTTGGAATAGTGATGAGAACAGTGATGTTATTATCAACTATAATTATCTAACAGTTCAAGTACAGTTGATATAGTTGAGGCACAGTCAAAATACGGTTTTTGGGGGTGGAATCTGTGGCGGCAACCTATAGGGTTTATAGTTTTTATAATTTCTTCTCTTGCGGAATGTGAGAGATTGCCCTTTGATTTACCAGAAGCGGAGGAGGAATTAGTAGCAGGTTATCAAACTGAATATTCAGGTATAAAATATGGTTTATTTTACGTTGCTTCTTACCTAAATCTTTTAGTTTCTTCATTATTTGTAACAGTTCTTTATTTAGGGGGGTGGAATTTTTCTATTCCGTACATATCCATTCCGGAACCTATCGGAACAAATGGAGTCTTGGGAATGACAGTTGGTATCTTTATTACATTAGCTAAAGCTTATTTGTTTCTGTTCATCTCTATCACAACAAGATGGACTTTACCTAGGATGAGAATGGATCAGCTATTAAATCTTGGATGGAAATTTCTTTTACCTATTTCTCTAGGTAATCTATTATTGACAACTTCTTTCCAACTTGTTTCACTATAAATACAAAGAATACGATAACGATATTCTATACTCATAACCTCTCTTAAACAAGAAAAAAAAAACATAAATTTATTCATCGATATATACAATATGTTTCCTATGGTGACTAGGTTCATGAATTATGGTCAACAAACAATACGAGCCGCAAGGTACATTGGTCAAAGTTTCGTAATTACCTTATCCCACACAAATCGTTTGCCTATAACTATTCAATATCCTTATGAAAAATCTATCACATCAGATCGTTTCCGCGGTCGAATCCATTTTGAATTTGATAAATGTATTGCTTGTGAAGTATGTGTTCGTGTATGCCCTATAGATCTACCCGTTGTTGATTGGAGATTTGAAAAAGATATTAAAAAGAAACAATTGCTTAATTATAGTATTGATTTCGGTATTTGTATATTTTGTGGTAACTGTGTCGAATATTGTCCAACAAACTGTTTATCAATGACTGAAGAATATGAACTTTCTACTTATGATCGTCACGAATTGAATTATAATCAAATTGCTTTGGGTCGGTTACCAATGTCAGTAATTGGAGATTACACAATTCAAACCGTTATGAATTCGACCCAAAGCAAAATATACAAAGAAAAATCCCTCGATTCAAGAACAATTACCAATTCCTAAGATATTGTTTTGATATTCTGATAGAAAGGATACAAGCTTTTTTTATTTTGGTTAGTCAGTGACTATAAATAATAACTATTAATTGTTGAGGATCATTCTTTGATTTAAACTGAGAATTTCTTTTTTTCGTGATGATTTCCAAATATCAAATGGAAACTACTCTTTTCTAGGATGAAAAAAAAAATGGGGTAAGTGCTTTTCCCTTCCTGGACTATTCAGTAAGGTCATGAAATCTTTAGACTTATTTATCTCTTATTTTATACATAATGGATTTATCTGGACCAATACATGAGATTCTTGTAGTATTTCTAGGAGCAGTTCTTATATTAGGGGGTCTAGGAGTAGTCTTATTTACTAATCCAATTTATTCTGCCTTTTCGTTGGGATTGGTTCTTGTTTGTATATCCTTATTATATATTCCATCGAATTCCTATTTTGTAGCTGCCGCGCAACTCCTTATTTATGTAGGAGCCATAAATGTCTTAATCATATTTGCTGTAATGTTCATGAATGGTTCAGAATATTCCAATGATTCCCGTCTTTGGACCATTGGAGATGGGGTTACGTCACTGGTTTGTATAAGTATTCTTTTTTCACTAATTACTACTATCCCAGATACGTCGTGGTACGGAATTCTTTGGACTACAAGATCAAACCAGATTCTAGAACAGGACTTAATAATTAACGTTCAACAAATTGGGATTCATTTATCAACAGATTTTTATCTTCCGTTTGAACTCATTTCTATAATTCTATTAGTTTCCTTAATAGGTGCAATTACTATGGCTCGTCAATAAAAAATAGTTATAATTCCAAAAAGTTTTAGAATTCTATTTTTAAAAAGTTTCAAGTTTTTAGTTAAAGCCATTACCAATACCTTCTTTTGTTCTGTAATTGTAATTGTTCTATTATAGTCAATCGAATCATTCTAATTGTTGTTCATATTGAAATAAATCGAGATTGATGAGGAGTTAGTCGATGATGTTCGAGCATGTACTTTTTTTGAGTATCTATTTATTTTCTATTGGTATCTATGGATTAATCACAAGTCGAAACATGGTTAGAGCGCTTATGTGTCTTGAGCTTATACTAAATTCGGTTAATATAAATCTCGTAACATTTTCTGATTTATTTGATAGTCGCCAATTAAAAGGAGACATTTTCTCAATCTTTGTCATAGCTATTGCAGCTGCAGAAGCAGCTATTGGGTTAGCTATTGTTTCGTCGATCCATCATAACATAAAATCAACTCGTATCAATCAATCGAATTTGTTGAATAATTAGTCCTAATCATTCATTATCATTATATAAATATAAGAAAGAAAGACATATGAATTATTTATCATAATTCGATTAATATATATATATATATATATATATATATATTTTTCATAAATATAAAATATTATTTCATATTTATGTGCGACTCATATGACTGTGATTGGTAAAACGTAAATCAAAATCTCTTGGTAGTTTATCATGAACAGATTTAGAAATATATTCATTCTAAAAAATTTATATAAATTACTGATTCATCTGGTATCTACAATATAAATATATAATTCATTTACTACTGATTTTATCATACCAGATCGAAAATTCTTTATGTTCAAAACTTTAATTTTTAGTTTCAATGTCACATTCAGTCAAAATTTATGATACATGTATAGGGTGTACTCAATGTGTACGAGCCTGCCCCACGGATGTATTGGAAATGATACCTTGGGACGGATGTAAAGCTAAACAAATTGCTTCCGCGCCAAGAACCGAGGATTGTGTAGGTTGTAAGAGATGTGAATCCGCTTGCCCAACAGATTTTTTGAGTGTCCGTGTTTATTTATGGCATGAAACAACTCGCAGCATGGCTCTATCTTATTGATTGATACGTTACAAAAAACTCCACTTGAATCATTTGATTCCCCTTTACCGACAAAAGCCCCTACTCTAGAACATAGATTCTGAGCACGGTCTTTTCTGGTCAAAGCGTATCTTGTCTTTATCACGAGTTATTTTCCTTGGTTAACACTACTTGTTGTTTTGCCGATATTTGCGGGTTCTTTAATTTTTATTCCCCCTCATAGGGGGAATAAGGTGTTTCGGTGGTATACCATATGTATATGTTTATTAGAACTCCTTCTAACGACTTATGCATTTTGTTACCATTTCCAATTGGATGATCCATTAATCCAATTGGAAGAAGATTTTCAATGGATCAAAATTTTTGATTTTCACTGGAGATTGGGAATTGATGGACTTTCCATAGGACCCATTTTATTGACAGGATTTATCACCACTTTAGCTACTTTAGCAGCTTGGCCAGTTACTCGAAATTCGCGATTGTTCTATTTCCTGATGTTAGCAATGTACAGTGGTCAAATAGGATCATTTTCTTCTCGAGACCTTTTACTTTTTTTCATCATGTGGGAGTTAGAATTAATTCCTGTTTACTTACTTTTATCCATGTGGGGAGGAAAGAAACGTCTGTACTCGGCTACAAAGTTTATTTTGTACACTGCAGGGAGTTCCATTTTTCTCTTAATAGGAGTTCTAGGTATGGGTTTATATGGTTCCAATGAACCAACATTAGATTTTGAAAGACTAGCTAATCAATCATATCCTATGGCATTGGAAATAATATTCTATTTTGGTTTCCTTATTGTTTATGCTGTCAAATCACCGATTATACCCCTACATACATGGTTACCAGATACCCATGGAGAGGCACATTACAGTACATGTATGCTTCTAGCCGGAATCTTATTAAAAATGGGAGCATATGGATTGATTCGGATAAATATGGAATTGTTACCCCATGCTCATTCTATATTTTCTCCCTGGTTTGTGATAGTGGGAACAATGCAAATAATCTATGCAGCTTCAACCTCTTTCGGTCAACGCAATTTTAAAAAGAGAATAGCCTATTCCTCCGTATCGCACATGGGTTTCACAATTATAGGAATTGGTTCTATAACCGGCATGGGACTAAATGGAGCCATTTTACAAATGCTTTCCCATGGATTTATTGGTGCTGCACTTTTTTTCTTGGTGGGAACGAGTTGTGATAGAATACGTCTTGTTTATCTCGACGAAATGGGGGGGATATCAATCCCAATGCCAAAAATATTTACCATGTTCAGTAGTTTCTCGATGGCTTCTCTTGCATTGCCAGGAATGAGTGGTTTTGTTGCAGAATTAGTAGTATTATTTGGAATAATTACCAGCTCCAAATTTCTTTTGGTGCCAAAAGTGCTAATTATCTTTTTAATGGCAATTGGAATGATATTAACTCCTATTTATTTATTATCTATGTTACGTCAGATGTTCTATGGATACAAGCTATTCAATGTTCCAAACTCTAATTTTTCCGATTCTGGACCACGAGAACTATTTATTTCGATCTGTATCTTTCTACCCGTAATAGGGATTGGTATTTATCCGGATTTTGTTCTCTTGTTATCAGTTGACAAGGTACAAGCTATTCTATCTAATTATTTTTATAGATAGTTTTCATTAATGAAACAAAAAATCTTATAATTCTTTAATTTTTAAAATCGTTCGCTGTAGAATGCAAAAGAAAAAAAAAAAATGAAGTTAATTAAGATTTTAATGAGATGCCTCTAGAGTTTTTGAGAACCATTTGACTCTTTGAGTCAAATGGTTCTCAAAAACTCTAACAAGCTTTCGTTATATATGAGACAATCTTCTTATGTATTCTTCATGTAGTTTATTCAATTAGAGTTATGTTAATGTGAATGACCCATAACTATGTAGACCTATTCCTAATAAATTAATCCCAAAATAGCATATCCAAATTATAAGAAATCCTATAGAAGCTACAAGTGCCGAATTTATATCTCGGAAACTTTGATTTGTTCTAGTATGCGAATAAATCGCGAATATGGTCCAAGTAATAAATGCCCAAGTTTCCTTGGGGTCCCAATTCCAATAAGATCCCCATGTCTCATTAGCCCATACTGCTCCGGAAAGAATGCCCATAGTTAAAAAGGTAAACCCCAAACTAATGACACGCGAACTCCAATAATCCAAACGCTGAGTCAATTGATATTTGTAATAATTTCGAAATGAAAGAAAAGAAGTGTTTTTAAAAACACTTCTTTTTTTAGTCAAGTATTCGATTTCACCAACGAAAAATTTCTTAATTAAGAAGTGTTTTCTTTTCAAAAAAATATTGATGTTTTTTCGAAATGTAATGACTAGAAGAGCGACTGATAATAATGATCCACATAAAAGAGCTGCATAGCTCAATAACATCATACTTACGTGCATCATTAACCACTGAGATTGTAGGGCGGGTACTAATATTGCGGATTGATGCATTTCCGTTAAAAGACCCGACGTGGCGAAACCTTGGGTAAAAATAGCACTTGGTGCGGTTATTGCGCTTAAATCATTTTTTGTGTTCTGTATCTTAATCTTAGAAATCATATGCATAATGGAGAAACTCCATGAAAGGAAAATTAATGATTCGTATAAATTACTTAATGGGAAATGCCTTGAATAAATCCAACGAATAACTAATAATCCTGTTATAGAGAAAAAGGTGGCTATCATTCCTTTTTCTGATGAATCGCGCAATCCCACGATTTCGTGGACTAATAAGGTCATCAAATGAATCATAATTACCATTAAAATGATCGAAAAAGAGATATGAGTTAATATATGTTCTAAAGTCACAAATATCATAAAAAGGAGGAGCCCCATTACAGAATTAAAATCGGGAATTAAATACATTATAGGATCCATTATGTCCCTTCTTTTAGGGGATGCCGCCACTCGGACTCGAACCGAGATGCTCTAGCACTGCTTCCTAAGAGCAGCGTGTCTACCGATTTCACCATGGCGGCTTACTTTAAATAATACTAAATAATAGTCAGTTCATGTTGAATCGTCGAGATTCCAGAATTCCATATAGTTTAGAAAACTTGATGAGAATCGATGAATAAAGCTCGTTTTCATTTGAAATTCATATGTGAATTTAAATAATCCTTAGTTAGTATCGCTGTGGGGTTCATTTTTAACAATCAACTTTCACATACTAGAAACTGAGTTCTCCTGGAACAGATAGAACTAAAAATTTTCCCTTTTTCTATGTTTTTTTTTAGAAAACCATTTTTTTATGACAATTCGTTTATTTCATGGATTTCTAAAAAAAAAACATGTAAATAGAATTGCATATGTATCACAATCAAATCACTAAATCAAAGGAAATTTTCTAACAATTTAAATACCTTAGTATTATTAATAATACTATTAGTTGTAGTTGTGTCCATAATTTATAATTTATGATACCATTTACTAAATTACTAAATCTAATTGGGTCCTGGGCTATACATATAAGAAAAGAGTTTCAATCTCTCAATTAACTTTTGGAAAAGTTAATTGAGAGATTGAAAAAAAAAAAAATAATAAATAATAAGAATATCGCGAGTTAACATTAACTTCAAAATGAAAAATAATGAGTGTATTATAATGAAAACTAAAATAATACTTATCTTATAGATTATAGAGACCAAGAGATGGAAAAATTCTTATTCTACATACCACGGCAGCTAGTTCTAACTCATATTGAGGAGTTCAACACATTAGTTAATGTGAATCATTCATCTTTAATTCAAAAAGTTTCAGTTCTTTATGGTATGTCGACTCAGATCATTTCAAGATTTTCTTTTATTATTTATTTACGGCAAAAAAAAACTTTTAGAGCGCCCGGTGGAAACAGATTTAGCTAAAGAAAGAGCTTTTACTGCAGTTAAATATCCCTTCTTCTTCCAAATATTTTTACGAATACGTTTCTTTGACAGAGAAATACGTTTTTTTGGAACCGCCATTCAAAAAGGAGTACTCATTTTTATCGTTGTATGTGAAAGACATGTATTGTTCAAATCAAAATAGACCATTCTTTTTAGTTATTATCCATAATTATCTTGTGGATAATCAATTTAATAACATAACATGCAAAATCTAAAAATACAAATAAATATATGTGCCCATTATATATCGCATATATAGGGATATAAAAAAAAAGGAAGAGAGTCTTATTTTAAAAATCCAAATAATTTTTTTATTTATTATTTATTTTATTTATTATTTATTTTATTAATTCCATTTTAAAAATTAGTCGTTAATCTCTTAAACAAGACATTCCATTACCGGAGAAAGATAACCTTAGTCCATTTTTGAGTTCAGTTCTATATGAAGTAAGGAGTATCATAATACTTCCAAGAAACATAAGTTTTACTTATTGGAATCCAATCAATTAGCTCTTATTAGATAATTACTCAAATTCAATTAATTAGAATAACTAAGGTACCCTTTTATTGATTCGAATTAGTAATGGATACTATGACCCACATTCGAATTAAACACTGTTTTTGGTATAACTCTTTTTCCTTACTATATTATATGGTTATAACTCACCAGAATATAATAGTAAATATAATAGTAATAGTAGTAGTAGTAGAATGTTGATTTCTTTTATTATTGTTCCTCTCGAAAGAGGTAAGAATTGGTGAATCGGAAACAATAATAAAAAAAAAAAATGAAATTTGTTTTTTATGGAACATACATATCAATATGCATGGATAATACCCTTTCTTCCACTTACAGTTACTATATCAATAGTATTTGGACTTCTGATTATTCCCACAGCAACAAAAAATCTTCATCGTATGTGTGCTTTTATTAGTATTTTAATGCTAAGTATAACTATGGCGTTTTCGGCTAATCTGTCTCTTCAGCAAATAAATGGAAGTTTTATTTATCAATATCTATGGTCTTGGACCATCAATAATGATTTTTCATTAGAGTTTGGATACTTGATCGATCCACTTACTTCGATTATGTCAATACTAATTACTACTGTGGGAATTATGGTTCTTATTTATAGTGACAACTATATGTCTCACGATCAAGGATATTTGAGATTTTTTGCTTATATGAGTTTTTCTAATACTTCCATGTTGGGATTAGTTACTAGTTCCAATCTGATACAAATTTATATTTTTTGGGAACTAGTGGGAATGTGTTCGTATTTATTAATAGGTTTTTGGTTTACACGACCAATTGCAGCAAGTGCTTGCCAAAAAGCTTTTGTAACTAATCGTGTAGGGGATTTTGGTTTATTATTAGGAATCTTAGGTTTTTATTGGATAACAGGCAGTTTTGAATTTCGGGATTTGTTCGAAATAGTAAAAAACTTGATCCATAATAATGAGGTCAATTCTTTATTTGCTACTCTGTGCGCATCTTTCTTATTCGTCGGCGCAATCGCGAAATCTGCACAATTTCCCCTTCATGTATGGTTACCTGATGCCATGGAGGGACCTACTCCTATTTCGGCTCTTATACACGCTGCTACCATGGTAGCAGCGGGGATTTTTCTTGTAGCTCGGCTTCTTCCTCTTTTCATAGTAATACCTTACATAATGAATCTAATATCTTTAATAGGCGTAATAACAGTATTATTAGGAGCCACTTTGGCTCTTGCTCAAGGAGACATTAAAAAAAGTTTAGCCTATTCTACAATGTCTCAATTGGGTTATATTATGTTAGCTCTAGGTATGGGTTCTTATCGAGCTGCTTTATTCCATTTAATCACTCATGCCTATTCTAAAGCTTTATTGTTTTTAGGATCCGGATCTATTATTCATTCAATGGAACCTATTGTTGGTTATTCACCAGATAAAAGTCAAAATATGGTTCTTATGGGCGGTTTAACAAAATATGTTCCAATTACAAGAATTACTTTTTTATTAGGTACACTTTCTCTTTGTGGTATTCCGCCTCTTGCTTGTTTTTGGTCCAAAGATGAAATTCTTAATGATAGTTGGTTGTATTCACCAATTTTCGCAATAATAGCTTGTTTCACAGCGGTATTAACTGGATTTTATATGTTTCGGATGTATTTACTTACTTTTGATGGACATTTGCGTGTTAATTTAAAAAATTACAGTAGTACTAAAAATGGATCGTTCTTTTTAATATCTCTATGGGGAAAAGACGAAGCGCCTAAAGCAGTAAATAGAAATTCATTTTTCGCAATAATCAATAATAAGGTCTCTCTTTCTTCATCTTCAAAGGATACATATAAAATATATAATAATGTAATAAATAGAATACGCTGTTTTAGTACTTACTTTGGAAAAAAAGATACTTATATGTATCCTCATGAATCGGACAATACTATGCTATTCCCTCTACTTATATTGGGATTATTTACTTTGTTTATTGGATCAATAGGAATTCCTTTTGATCAAAGAGTAGTAGATTTGGATATATTATCCAAATGGTTAACTCCATCAACAAACCTTTTGCATCAAAATTCAAATTACTCTGTAGATTGGTATGAATTTTTTACAAATGCAATTTTTTCAATAAGTCTAGCCCTTTTCGGACTATTAATGGCATATTTTTTTTATGGGTCTGTTTATTCATCTTTCCAAAATTTGTATTTAATCAATTCATTTTTTAAAAAGGGTCCTAAAAGAATTATCTTGGACCCAATTAAAAATTTAATATATGATTGGTCATATAATCGTGGTTATATAGATATTTTTTATACTAAGGTCTTGACCATGGGTGTCAGAGGATTAGCCGAACTAATTGAGTTTTTTAATAGACATGTAATTGATGGAATTACAAATGGAGTTGGGGTTGGAAGTTTCTTTATAGGGGAAGGTATCAAATATATGGGAGGTGGACGAATTTCGTCTTATTTATTCTTGTATTTTTCTTATGTATCAATATTTTTATTTATTTTTTTATTTAACAAATTTTAGACTCCCGAATATCCAACTGACTAATTAATTTCTTATAACGTACTCTATTTTTATTTGACAAATAAGCCAGCAACCGTTGACGTTTTCCCAGAATTCTTCGTAGACCCCTTTGCGATAAAAAATCTTTTTTGTGCAATTCCAAATGCGAAGTAAGTCTCCGTATCTTATTGGTGAAATTGAATACTTGAAATTCAACAGACCCTTTGTTGTTTTCTTCTTTTTCTTCTTGTTGAATAGCTGGGATGAATGAATTTTTTACCATAACATATTTTTCCGTTTTCTTTCTTTTTATTTTATAGATTTTACCGATCAGGAATAATAATTATTATATTTATATTATGATTATTCCAGTCATTTTCATCTGGTATACGCAAAAGCGTAGATTTATTCATATACTACTTTTTGATTCTATCCAAATCCCATTCGATTTTTTGAAAATCGAATGGGATTTGGATAGAAAGAGAGAAAATACATTTACGAAAGATAATTATTTCTTTGTGTCTAAGAACATTCTATTCTGCCCATTTATTATTCCTAGAACCAATTGAATTGATATGCCATTAAATTAGTATCATGTACCAAAATGTAACGCAACCTATGCGTACATCTTTCGGAATCTATCAAATATGTGATATCCAAGCAATATACCATTAACTAATTCTAAATTGTGGATACATATGTATCCTTAACATACTGAAACGACTGCCGTTATTGGTATTAAACCAATAGCGATTCATACAAGCTAAATCTTCTAATCGATAATTCGGCCAAAGAAGCAATTTGAATTTTAAAATGTTATTTACATCTGTATTAATATTAATGTTATTTACATCTGTATTAAGATACCTGTCTTCATTCAAAAATTGTCCACAGTTTCTCATCTTGTTTTCGTTGAAAAACACTGGATTTATATCCACAATATTCCAATTCCGGGAATTTAAAAGAATTCTAATTCGCAATTCTCTACGACGTTTAGTAGATAGAATATTTTCTGGAATAAGGAAATTCGAATTCTTTTTTTTTCTATTCACAAGAATATTGCTATGTTGTGCAATGGATCTGTCGAAATTCTTCTTCTCAACATCTCTTTTTTTTATGCATTTTCCATTAGTTTCATTTTGGTTTTCACTCTTATCCGCCAATGAAATACTTATGGTTTGATAGATAATAAATTGCTCATCCCATTCTATAAATAAACGAATTGATTTGATAATAAAAATTCCTTTTTTTAGTAATTCTGGAATAACGTCCTTATTCGTCATCAATATCATATCCATATGCATCTCTCTTCTTTTAACCGAGGATATACAAATTTTTTTGTTTATATCTGGCAGTCTAAGTAGGAAACAATACACCTTAAGATTATTAAACATTAATTGATTGAAGGGGTCAACCCATTTTAATTGAAAATAAAAAAATTGTTTCAGGAACAAATCCATTTCTTTTTGAATTTCCTTCTCTCCCTTTTTTTCAACGTCAGATTTCACGTCATGTTTTTCCACATCTTTTTTTGTCTCTCCCTCTTTTTCAACGTCAGATTTCACGTCATGTTTTTCCACATCTTTTTTTGTCTCTCCCTCTTTTTCAACGTCAGATTTCACGTCATGTTTTTCCACATCTTTTTTTGTCTCTCCCTCTTTTTCAACGTCAGATTTCACGTCATGTTTTTCCACATCTTTTTTTGTCTCTCCCTCTTTTTCAACGTCAGATTTCACGTCATGTTTTTCCACATCTTTTTTTGTCTCTCCCTCTTTTTCAACGTCAGATTTCACGTCATGTTTTTCCACATCTTTTTTTTTTCGTAGATCTGAGCCAAGACCTATTTGGCTCTGTTGTTCGTTTTTTTGTTGGTTGGAATTTTTTAATTCAAGATATTCTTTTTGATTGGATGATATGTGGCTGCCATGTTCATTTGCATACAAATCTAAAAGAAGTAATTTGATTGGTATCACCCATGGTTTAATCTTATATGTATCAAAAAGTAGCACAAATTCTGGAAACAACCAAAATGTTCGATTTAATATGTTCCGATTACGAGAGAATCTTTCTTGATTCATTCCCATCCAATCAAAAAAGTTTATTTTTTGATTGGGTGTGGGTGGGTTGATTTTTTCATGAATCGAAATATCTTTTTTTTTCATTTTGTGATACTTATGAGTTTCAGTCTTAGTATTTTTCTTAATCTTAGTGCCAACATGCGTATTGGTCCAAGTCTCAATAGTATTGGTCCAAGTCTCAATATTGATATTCTTTCTAATACAAAAATGGAAAATTCCACAATTAAAATATTTTCTATCCAGATTTTTATCCTTAGCAATAATATATCTTTCTTTTAGAAAATCATCAACTGCTATATTTAACAATACATAAAATAAGTCGGGTTTTCGTGTATTGAAATTATAAGGAATTTCTTGGTGACCATTTACTTGTAATTTTGATCCATAAATATATAAGTTCTTGTCCGTCTTATCTCCATAATTCATATATTTATGTGAAAAAAAATAATATCCGTAATGTTTTTTAAATTTGTTTTTTTTATTTTGATTCGTCAATGAATCCCCTGCATCATAATTTTTTTTCATGTAATGATGAATTTTTTCTTTTTTATCTGAATCCAATTTCATTAAGTCTTTCTTTTTAATCATACGGCTGACTCTACTTCGCCATTTTTTTGGTTCCAATTGAGACCATTTGGCCGGGGATAAATTGTATTGATCATGACCCTTTAACCAGTTTTTCCATTCATTCATTCCAGACTTTTTAATTTTCTTATGCCTTGATTTGTAATCAAATATTCCTCGTTTTATACAATAATCCTTTATTTCTCCCCTAAGATAATGATAGGTACCCCGATCTTGAAGTACGGATCTCAAGTTATACTTGTTAAATAATGGGGTTTGTGAAAATTTGTAAAATACATATGCTTGTGACAAGGAAGATAAGTCAAAATAACTATTGAAATTATTATCACTAATATTAGTATTCGTATTAGAAACTAACTTTTTTACAGTCGAAATAAAGTTCATTGTATTTTGAATTGTTTCATCAATTCCTTCTTGATTTATTTCATCGTTGTAAATGGATTTATTTAAAATTTTTTTTTTTGATTCAAAGAAAAGTTGTGCATGGATCCTTGGAATGTTAATTGTACATAGGAAGATATCCATGTATATTTTTTCAATGAAAAATTTAATAAAATAATGAAATTTTCGTATTAATCGGATATTGTTTCTTTTAAATAGCTGCCAAATATATTTTGGGTATTCCAATCTTTTATCATCATAAGTTTGAACTCTTTTTTTCTTGTCTTTTGTAATTTGTTCTATTTGATTCCTGATTGTAATTATCCTATCAGAAAGGTCTTTCCTTTTTTTATCCATGAGTGAATAATTTGTCCAATTCATGGATCGAATTTGAATGGTCGATTCATTATTCATTTTATTATTGATTTGGAAATCTTTTCCATTTTTATTTGGTTCATATACTTTCACTTTCCTCTTCATAAATAGAAATAAGAAAATTAGGGTGATTTTTTCAAGTTCTTTCATTATTCGTTTTCTAACTTGAGCTATTTTTATGATCCATACTTTTATTACTTTTATTATTACTTTTATTACTTTTGAAATTAGTAAAGCCCATTTTATTCTTTCTTTTAAAAATCTTAGAAATATAAATATAAATATAGAAAATTGATTTTGAACCTTTCTAATTGTTTTGTCGATTTCTTGAGAAATGGGTTTAAAAAAAGAAAATCGTTTTCGGGGAGAACCAAAGGGAACTTTCGCTTCCTTTCCCCATATTGTTAAAAAACAATTTTTGTTTTTTTTTTCTTTCATTGAATCTCTATGACCAGACCGTACTTTCATTTTAGCTCCTCGCCAAGGTTTCAAACAGAAAGGATATAGAATCTTTATCTGAATCCCGTCTGCTAACCAATCTTTAGGAAATTCTGTTTCTGATAATGGAACACCGTTGTAGGTGCAGTTAATATGCATTTCTTTATTCAATGCCTTAAAATCTTCGTACCACTCGGGGAATTGGAATAATAACATACGGCCTACATTTTTAGCTATTATCAATAAAGGTAATACGATGTTTTTTCTAAGAAAAGATTGGGTTACTAACATCGACCCTCTTATTATTTGAGTAAACATAAGGGCATCCCAAGTTTCGGATATTATTCTCCGGCGATCTTTTTCTTCTTCCTCTTCTTCCTTTTTTTTGTCTTTTTTGTCTTTTTTGTCTTTTTTGTCTTTTTTGTCTTTTTTGTCTTTTTTGTCTTTTTTGTCTTTTTTGTCTTTTTTGTCTTTTTCGTCTTTTTCGTTTGCTTTTTCCTCCTCAAAATCAGAAATTTGAAATTCTGATTCTCTACCAACCCAGTTCCTAAAAATTATATTTGTAATTTTAGAAATATCAAAAGGAGAAACAAAAAATGTTTTGTCTATTCGATCCAAAAAAAGTGGGGAATGCACATTTGCTTGAAACATTTCAGAAATAACTATTTTGCGTCTTTGAGCACGCACGGATCCTTTTATGAGATCCCGACTAAAATCTGATTGTTGAGAGTAACGTATCAAAGCCAGTTCTTCCTCGTCTTCTTCATCTTTTTTTTCTTGGGCATTCTTCTTCTCACTAGTAGTAGTATTAGTAGTATCAGAATTGGCCTTTAGATCCTTATTATTAAAAATTACCACACGTTTGGCTTTTCTTGGGCGAATATCAGGATCTTCCTCTTCCTTTTTTTTATCTTTATCTTTATCTTCCTCTTCCTCTTCCTCTTCCTCTTCCTCTTCCGCTTTCGCTTTCGCTTTCGCTTCCGCTTCCGCCTGCTCCTCCAAATCCTCGGCGTCGTCCAATTTGTATGACCATTGAGAAACCATTTCACTTATTTCTTCTATTTCACTTATTTCTTCTATTTCACTTATTTCTTCTATTTCACTTATTTCTTCTATTTCACTTATTTCTTCTATTTCACTTATTTCTTCTATTTCACTTATTTCTTCTATTTCACTTATTTCTTCTATTTCACTTATTTCTTCTATCGGATTCTTTTGATGTTCAAATTCTCGAGAATTATAATTATTAGGAAGTGGATCATTTATTTTATTTATGGAAAACATTTCTATAGAATCCTCTATAGAATCCTCTATAGAATCCTCTATGATTGTTCCTCGATAGGGTCCGTTCAAAAAAGGATCATACATTTTGGGCAGGCATTCTTGTTCATTTTCATCATTATAGAATCTAGTCCTTTTTTCAAACATATCGAGAACAAGGAATCCTTTTTCTAAACCTTCGATTCGACTTATTAATTCATTTTTCAAGTTGTACTTTTTTTGTTCATTAGTAGAAACCCAATAATTATATTGGTCTTCGTGGCATAGTTTTTTCGTTGTGTACAAAGAAATTATTCGCTCTATCATTTCCGAAAAGGTTGATAAACTTGGTAGATATGTAAAAGACATTTTTTGTTTTCCATCACTTGGACACGTATCAAAAAAATATTGTGAAATTTCATTTCGTATAGCATTTTCAAATTGATTATTTTTTATATATCGCAATGGACGATTCCATCGGTTATAATCGAAAAGAAACGTAAGAAAAGGTTTTTCAAATCCAAATCCAAATCGGAGACAAGTCTTTTTATTTTTCTTCAGTTTTCCAAATTCCCAATTATCTTGATGGGTATCAAGATAAGAATCTTCGTAAACTGGGCTATCTTTATAGCATGTCTCATTAACATTAAAGTGAAACTTGAATTCATTTTTTGTTTTTTTCTTTCTATTTCTATTCACCCGGATCTCTGAAGGGTCTTCTTCGGCGGATCCCCCTTGTTCGTGTTTAGTCTTCTTCGTTTCCAAATTTTTGTCTTCTTCTTTCTTTGTTTCTTCCTCACTTTCTTCCTCACTTTCTTTCTTTCTTTCTACATCGCTTTCTTCCTCACTTTCTTCCTCACTTTCTTCCTCACTTTCTTTCTTTCTTTCTACATCGCTTTCTTCCTCACTTTCTTCCTCACTTTCTTCCTCACTTTCTTTCTTTCTTTCCGATTTTTTCTTTTCTTTCACTTTCAGTTTTTTAGTGACAATAGGCGATGGCATTCTGCCTAAATAGTAGACACAGGTGATAAATAAGAGAATACTAAAGACTTGAGCCATATAATTTTTAAATTCTGACACAAAGTACTTATTAGATTGAATAGAATGATTTTTCCGTATCCAGAATAATAACAATCCAACACATTTCATGAATAAAATGTGACCAATTAACCAACCAACAAAACTACTTGTTACAAATAAAATCTTGTTATTGCATCGAAACATAGAAATGTTGACTAATCTGGTTAACGTTGAGCTTGGTAAAAGAAAATGGTTGAATAATTGAAAAATAAGATTATTCAGGAATACCCATTGAATGCTGAGATTACGCATGAGATTTATAGTAGTAGATCCATAATCAAAAAAACCTTTTTGATTGTTATTGTTCCAGAAGAAATGAAACAAAAGATACGGTAGAACTAGGACAGTTATTGTATGGGGTCTACCCAATGCTAGATGCAGAGGCGCATAACAAATTGATAGGAACATCATGAGCTGTCCCGTAATAAAACCGGTTGTTGCTGATACCTCCTTCTCGGTTCCTTCTTCCATAACCCGATCTCGGAGAAGGAAGAGATAAGAGGGCCCTATGGAGAATGTAGTCAGAAATCCATAATAGAGTCCGACCACAACGACCGAATTTATTATCTTCATGCATAAGGATAATAGATTACCTAATAGAAAAGAGTTCAAAATTATAAAAGAGTTAAAAATCATCACAAACCTCCCTTGTTTTATTGTTTGATTTTACAATTTAATTTATTGCTGAAATTTTTTATATTATTTATATTATTTATATTATATTATTATTATATTATATTATTATTCTTATTATTATTATATATAACTTATTATATATAATAATATAACAAATACCAATTGTCAATATATAAAATACCAATTGTCAATATAACAAATACCAATTGTCAATATATAAAATACCAATTGTCAATATATAAAATACCAATTGTCAATATATAAAATACCAATTGTCAATATATAAAATACCAATTGTCAATATATAAAATACCAATTGTCAATATATAAAATACCAATTGTCAATATATAAAATACCAATTGTCAATATATAAAATACC